AAACGCGGAAATAGAGTTGGTCTAGGTTTTTCAGCAGCACAAGTGACTCCAGACAAAAATCTAGATTCCCCGCATACTCCTCATCTAGAACAAACCGCATCTCCCTAGCAAAGTCACTCGCATTCAAATCGTCACTATCCTCCATATAGTCACTATCCTCAATATCATCAACCTCTCCCGCAAACTCAGACTCAGCATACTCCAAATCCTCATCATCGTCGTCTTCCTCGTCCTCGTCCTCATCATCGTCAAGATCACCATAAAATAGCAGGGTGCTCCATATTTCCTTGTTCTGAAATATTGTAATGAGAGGAACATAGGACCTTGTTGCTAGGTATTTGACCAAATGGGATCGTCCAACTTCTTTAGGACCTATCAATAAAACAGCGCTAGAGGGGGATAGGTCTAAACGGAGCGAAAAGGGTTTTCCATGAGATGGGAAATGAAAACTATTCACCCCACACGAGGTTTGTGAATAAGTGGTTGTCTGAGAATGAGCAAGGAATATCCGTCTTTCTGCTAAACAGGATGTGTTGAACTTATAATTCATTAGATCCGTTTTGTGAACGTCAACTAAGTATCGTAAGTAATTTGCTCCCGGCTCTTCAACCATTTGATAAGCAGAGTCATTCTTTGATAAATGATCACTATGAGTCAGACTCAATAGAATTTGATCAATCCCTTTTTCTCTCGTTAAGGTTAAGGTGGAGAGCTGAACCAAGAAATCTTTGAGTTTCCCATCAATGAGCTCATTGTCCCTGATCAAGAATTCGATTTTATCATAAGAAAAAGAATCATTCACTCTTTTTCTTTTTCTTATGAATGAATAAATCTCTTTACTTGTATGACTTAGATATCTCGTATTTCTTGAAAAAGCGATTCGATTGATGGGATTTGTTGGTATGATACTTATGAGATCGATGAGATTGCTATGAAAAAATTTCTCCTTCTGTTTTGATTTTACCCCGGAAGCCCGTATTTCTTTTAGAAAATCTCCTAATTGTTCCAGAGCAACTAGAAAGAGATCCTTTAACCCGAAAGAATTCAGTTTAGATGGAGGATACCTATCCAGAAGTTGTTGCAACTCCATTCTGTATGATGGAATTATCAAAGATTTGATCTTTTTGAACTCTGTCTGGAACTTACTATGGGCTCGGGAAAAAACGATAAGATGTGTATAAACGAGATATCCTGCAACAAGAAGAAGGAAAAGGATTGAATAGAGTAACTCTTGAACATTTGACGATCTCAGATGTGTCGATATCAATGGTGACTCATTATTTCGATGAAAAATTGCTTCGGACCGAAGAAGATTATAGAAACACTTACTCGAAATCTTACTTATCAGATTCCGAGGATAGCATTTTTTCTGAAGAATTCGCCATGGTGTATCTATAATATCATGAAAAATGAATACCCATTTTTTTGGACTCCTAATTAGTATCGGTAATAGGTCTGAAAAGGTATCTAAAACTATCCAACTTAGATATTTGCACCCTGTCAAAGTAAAGAACCATGGTATATATGTTTGGAATAGATTCCATTTTTTTGAGATAATTTCAAAAGCACTATCTCGTTGAAAGGTTCTATACATCTTCTCTTTTTCAACCCATTCCTTTAGATAAAGACTCCGTTTTTTCCTCTTTTCGGATGAGCCTTTTTTCTCAGAACATGAAGTGTGAATCAAACCCATGTTTGAATTGAAATTGAGATACTGATGCAAGTTCTTCCCTTCTGAATCAGATAGATTCATATCCGAAAGAGGTTGACAATAAGTTCTTTCCAAATTGACTATTTGTCCCTCTATTGGAGGTGTTCCAGAAACGTCTGCGATCGAATAAATAGCTCTACGAACGAATGGATCGGATCGAATTGGAAAATGGAAAGATTTGTACAAGTTATGCCTTTCGTCACCACTTTGTGGAAAATCTTTCGATCTTAATATGTTAGATACCTGTGACTCGATTGGTGAAATAGTATCTCTCTCCAAATCAAAAAAAGCGTATTTTTTTTGACCGTCGCGCAAAGAAAATCTTTTGTTGCGAATGAATAAGATATTGACGAGTTGCCTATAGGTAAAATCAGAATTCTTGATACGGGCCTTTTCCACATATTCCACATAAAAGGGGAATCTTTTGTCGAAGCAAAAGGGATGTAGATTATTCAAGAATCGAAGTCGATTTGCTTTATAAAAAGCAGATATTAATGAACTTCTATGAAATGGTTTCACGGGATTCAGCCAATTGTCTCGATGGTGGGATATCATTGAGAAATAGGAATCCGTGTTATCAAAAGATTTCCTGCGATTATTTCGAGTATGGAATGAGTTAATCTTCCACTTTGGTATCTTATTGAACAAAAATTTCGATTTTTGGCAAGTATCATGATCATCCAATAAGAAGGGTTTCAATTTTTTCAAATGAACGATTTGAAGACCTATTGATTCTAACAGCTGATTGCAGAGTTGATCATTCGGACCTTTCAATCCATAGATATGGATCTCGGACCCATGAATGGGGATATTCCCGAAACTTACAAAGAAAAAAGGAAGTGATTTAGACAAAAAGCGAAGAAACTTGGACAAGAACAAAGTAAGTGACTTAGACAAATTTTTTTTGTCGGTAACTTCAGACCAATCAATCGAATATTGATTAATACGTATACGACGTAATCGATCGAACACTACTTGAACTTGAAAAAGAAGGCTCTTCTGCTCAGAAATGAAATGTTCTAAATATTCCTGGAAATTCTTGCTCCCATTAGACCATTTGTATCTATATGCATTAGGATCCCAATTCATGGATCTCTCGGTTCGAGAAAGAAAAAAAAGAGGATCAAACCATTTCTTCTGACTCTGTTTCAAATTCGATAAATGTTGGTTGATCGTATATTTCATTATAGTTCTATGATTCAGAGTATCATTTTCATTCCCGCAGGAGATCCGGGCCCATTTTTTTCTGATCCTTCGATAAAAAGATTCATTTTCTTTAAAAAACTCTTTAAAAAAAATAGGAGGTAGAACCAATAAAGATTTCTTTTTCGATTCATCCCTGGAGTTGAATACCTCATTCAAGAATGGTTTTTGATCCAATCCGTAGGAATCAATAAAAAAGGCAAATCCCTTATGATACACCAGATCCGGCTCGGTTATTGATAGAGTGAATAGATCTGCCATTTCTTGAAATCTCTCTTCTGATTCAAAATCGTGGTGTAACGTATATCCCCCCCCGTTCCGATCTGATGAAATAGGATGAATTGAGACGGTATTTAGTAAATATGGAATTGTCTTGAATAGATTAACTATTTCTTTATTTTCCGATCGCCTGCAAGGGGCAAAAGAAAAATCTTGTTCTTTCTTCAACAATTTCTGATCTCTAGTGGATCTCTCAGTAGGATTCGAACCCAGATGAAGTTCTGACAATCTGTCAGAGAAAAAAGAACGAATGGATCTTGTAGGATTCCCAAGAAATTCTTCGATTTCTATCTCTGTTCCTTCCGTTTGAAGAAAAGAAGGATCCCAAAGAATCTTTCTTTCTTTTAGTTGTGGAATCTCTCTTTGATTGATCAATGTGTGATATTCCGAATCCTCATTACTAATGGAATCGAAATGATCTCTGGATTGATCAAAAGATCCCTTCAATTGGCTAGAATCCCTTCCTTGAACGAAACTAGATCTTGTGGAATCATATTGAAGATTTCGCAATATATTTCGTGCCTTGCTAAAAACCCGATCCTTGTTTACCAACCACACATTGTCTAACCAAATCCAATTCTCTTTCGATATGTTCCTCAAAAAATCCGATTCGTGCGGAAAATTCCCCCAACTAACGAAGAGATCTTGGCGGAATTGCCACATATGAAATTGAGCACAATTTTGCAAAGAAATAGCCCACTCCTTTCTCGAGAAGAGATGAGAAACATGCTCAATATCATTTGATTGAATAGTTGACCCAGCTCCTTGTTGTTTGAAGAAACCCTCCACTTCAATTGGTATTTTTTCACGAAAAGCAAACATGAGATAACAAATCCAATCTTTCACTAAGATTTCGAATAGCTGTCCCGAATTCAAGTTGATTATGTTTCGCCCCTTCCTCGGAGAAAGACGATCAAAAAATTCCCAATCATGGTCCTTGCGGATCGGATCATCCATATAATATACAAAAAGAAATTCCAGATATTTGATATCTTTCTCTTGGAATGAGATCTCAATTCCAGCGACGGTTTCATTAGATATCTTACAACTAGAATCCCTCTTTTTTCCGATCCAGTTCCTCCACCACCGCGAACCCCAGTTAGATCCAGACATGATACCCTTTTTAGTTATTGGGAGAACCCAAGTACTCTCTTTCGGATCCAGGAAACAGCTCTCCGGGATCTTTTTTCCTTTTGGAGGATAAAGGAGTGAAACAATCAACCTATTGATATTGGTTGACCCAAAGGATTCTTCCAATGTATCATTTCTGGGTCCAATGGAATTCATAGGTATAGGAAGAAGCCCTGTCAAATAGAGATTTTTTCTTTCGACCATCTTTCGATTGTTGATACGGTATAGAAGGACCACTACTCCAAATAGTACTACACCCTTGAATAGTACTACACCCTTGGTCGTGAAATCCTGTGAATTGCGTAAAAGTAGGATACTCCAAATTCGGGGGTCCAAGAGTTTTACAAAACGTTCTTGATCGAAAAAAATCTTAATGAAAGATCCCACTGAATTGTATTTGGTCCATGAATCTATTAAATAGTGAGAATTCTTGATCTCCCGCAAAATCTCTCTCAATTCCAAAATCCACTGTCTCCAGCATCGAAATAAAAATAAGCTGTCCTTTTCTTGCTCGAAATAGCCTTTCTCTTTCATATCAAATAGAACTCCTATAAATTAAATTGGTAAATTGGATTGATTCAAACTAAACTAAAGACTGCCTTTCCTTTACGTCTATAGCTCCATTAAAACTGAACTCAAGATTGCATTTCCATTTCGACTTAGTCGAGCTACGATATATTAGGATCCCCCCTAAGCATCCATGGCTGAATGGTTAAAGCACCCAACTCATAATTGGCGAATTCGTAGGTTCAATTCCTACTGGATGCACACCAATGGGACCTTCCAATAAGTCTATTGGAATTGGCTCTGTATCAATGGAATCTCATCATCCATACATAACGAATTGGTGTGGTATATTTATATCATACCATATGAACAGTAAGAACTCGCATTCTTATTGAGACTCGAACTCATAGGGAAGAAAATAGATTTATGGATGGAATCCAATATGCAGTATTTACAGACAAAAGTATTCGGTTATTGGGGAAAAATCAATATACTTTTAATGTCGAATCCGGATTCAGTAGGACAGAAATAAAGCATAGGGTCGAACTCTTCTTTGGTGTCAAGGTAATGGCTATTCATAGCCATCGGCTCCCCCGAAAGGGTAGAAGAATGAGACCTATTATGGGACATACAATGCATTACAGGCGTATGATCATTACGCTTCAACCGGGCTATTCTATTCCACCTCTTCTAAAGTCTAAAGAGCAGAACGAAAATCAAAATACTTAATAGCATGACGAAAAATTTATACAAAACTTCTACCCCGACCCCGAGCACACGCAATCGAGCGGTAGACAGTCAAGTGAAATCCAATACGCGAAATACCCAAAAGTTGATCCATGGACAGCATCGTTGTGGTAAAGGCCGTAATGCGAGAGGAATCATTACCGCAAGGCATAGAGGGGGAGGTCATAAGCGTCTATACCGTCAAATCGATTTTCGACGGAATGAAAAAGACATATATGGTAGAATCGTAACCATAGAATACGACCCTAATCGAAATGCATACATTTGTCTCATACACTATGGGGATGGTGAGAAGAGATATATTTTACATCCCAGAGGGGCTCGAATTGGAGATACCATTATTTCTGGTACAAAAGTTCCTATAAAAATAGGAAATGCCCTACCTTTGAGTGCGGTTTGAACTATGGATTTACGTAATTGGAAGTAACCAATTAGGTTTACGACGAAACCTAGAAATCGATCACTGATCCAAATTGAGTACCTCTACAGGATAGACCTCAACAGAAAACTGAAGAGTAACGGCAGCAAGTGATTGAGTTCAGTAGTTCCTCATATCAAATATCAAATTATTGACTCTAGAGATATAGTAATATGGAGAAAACAAAATTGTTTCAAGCACCGACAGAACCAGAAGCGCCCCTTGTTTCAAAGAGAGGAGGACGGGGTATTCACATTTCATTTGATGGTCAGAGGCGAATTGAAAGCCAAGCAGTGGTAATTCTAAAGATTCCCCCCGGGAAAAATAGAGATGTCTCCTACGTTACCCCCAATATGTGGAAGTATCGACGTAATTTCATAGAGTCATTCGGTCTGAATGCTACATGAAGAACATAAGCCAGATGAAGGAACGGGAAGACCTAGGATGTAGAAGAGCATAACATGAGTGATTCGGCAGATTTGGATTCCTATATATCCACTCATGTAGTACTTTACTTCATTTAACGAGATAGAAGATCCACCTGTATAGATATCATCATCTACACCCAGAAAGCCGTATGCTTTGGAAGAAGCTTGTACAGTTTGGGAAGAGGTTTTGATTGATCAAAAAGAAGAATCCACTTCAACCCGTATACCCTTAGGCACCGCCATACATAACATAGAAATCACACTTGGAAAGGGTGGACAATTAGCTAGAGCTGCGGGTGCTGTAGCGAAACTGATTGCAAAAGAGGGGAAATCGGCCACATTAAAACTACCTTCTGGGGAGGTTCGTTTAATATCCCAAAACGGCTCAGCAACAGTCGGACAAGTAGGAAATGTCGGGATGAAGCTAAAAAGTTTGGGCCGAGCCGGATCGAAATGTTGGCTAGGTAAACGTCCTGTAGTAAGAGGAGTCGTTATGAACCCTGTAGACCATCCCCATGGGGGTGGTGCGGGGAAGTCCCCAATTGGTAGAAAAGAACCCGCAACCCCTTGGGGTTATCCGGCACTTGGAAGAAGAAGTAGAAAAAGGAATAAATATAGTGATAATTTGATTCTTCGTCGCCGTAGTAAATAGGAGAGAAAATCGAATTCGTTTCTTCTAAAAAAAATCAAATAAAAAAAAAATAGGAGAAATTCACTGTGAAACATTCGCTAAAAAAAAATCCTTTTGTAGCAAATCATTTATTAAGAAAAAATCCTTTTGTAGCAAATCATTTATTAAGAAAAATACAGAAAGTTAACACGAAGGCGGAAAAAGAAATAATAGTAACGTGGTCCCGGGCATCCACCATCATACCTACAATGATTGGCCATACTATCGGTATCCATAATGGAAAAGAAAAAATACCTGTTTATATAAAAGGTTATATGGTGGGTCATAAATTGGGAGAATTTGCACCTACTCGTTATTTCGAGGAGCATACAGAAAATGATACTAAAGCTCGCCGTTAACCTTTATTTGATTATTTATGTACTTTTATTTAAAGTCATTCCAAAACGAATCCATTTTTTACTAAAAGAAATAGTCGAATATGGAGTAAAGAATCATCTAAATTAAAGAATATAAATTAAATCACAATTCTATTTTTTAACTCATTTCCACTTTTTTGAAATAAAAATTAAAAAAGAATATTAGAAAAAGAGAATATGGATGCTGTTTATTAAGAAAAAGTGAATCCTATGAGATAAATAAAAGAGATAAATAAAAGAAAAGGGGGGACCTAGATACAATCCAGAAGTATCCATTTTAGGTAAACATATATCTATGCTCAAAAAGTACCAAGAAAAATTAATCAGATTCGGGGGGGCTCCCACGAGAAAACACCTATGATACTAGAGCTCATACCTTATCTAACATATTATTTCATTTTGAAATTGGTTTATTGCACACTACAAAATACTAGTCACAATATAGGTTTTAACGAGGAGTTCGGTTTCATCATTTGTAAAACCGAAGTCAACGAGGATACTCTTGTGAAAAAATGCAAACCTCGGGCTCGAGGACGAAGTTATACGATAAAAAAAGGAACTTGTCATATAAATATGGTATTGAAAGATATATCCTTATATAAAGAATATAAGATATTCTAAAGAATAGAAGATATGCTTAAAACTTTGAGTAAGTAAAAAAAAGTCTACAAATATGGCATTTCATGATATATATTATAGTAATGGAGGATTATGGCACAAAAAATAAATCCACTCGGTTTCCGACTTGGTACAACTCAAAATCATCATTCTCTTTGGTTTGAACAACCAAAAAATTATTCTCAGGGTCTACAAGAAGATAAAAGAATAAGAAACTCTATCCAAAATTATGTAAAAAAGAATATCAAAATTCCTTCTGGTGTTGTAGGGATTTCACGTATAGAGATTCAAAAAACAATTGATGTGATTGAGGTTAGAATATATCTGGGATTCCTAAAATTATTAATAGAAAGGCAACCGAAAAAAACCGAAAAATTAGACATGAAAAAAATCACAGAATTGCAGACGAAGGCAATCGAAGAATTACCGATGATTGTACAAAAAGAACTTAATCCTATAAATCGAAAACTGAAGATTAAAATTAAAAGAATTCAAAATCCTTACAAGGATCCTAATATTCTTGCAGAATTTATAGCCGAACAATTAAAGAATCGAGTTGCAGTTCGCAAAGCAATGAAAAAGGCTGTTGAATTAGCCAAGGAAGTCGATGCAAAAGGAATTCAAATAAAAATAGCAGGGCGCCTTGGCGGAAACGACATTGCACGCGCCACATGGCTTAGAAAAGGTAGGGTTCCTCTACAAACCCTTCGAACTAAAATTGATTATTGCTGCTATACAGTTCGAACTATTTATGGGGTATTAGGCATAAAAATTTGGATATTTGTAGACAAAGAATAATCAACCTTTACTTGATTTAACCTTTACATTATACCCTTTGATAGAACACAAAATGAGAAATTCTTTCATTCTTTTTCTGGCCAATAAAAAAAAAAGAAAAATTCTCAAATTCTATAAGGTTAAATAAAATCAAAAATTTGATTAATTATTTAATGTACTTGCTATGCTTAGTGTGTGACCCGTTGGTTTTTAAAGGTCAATCTAAAAAAAATAGACTGATCCATACTATGAATGAAGAAATATAGAATTAATAACCAACTCATCGCTTCACATTCATTATCTAAGTCTGGATCCAAAAAAGCAGTCAATATATGATATATTGGCCATTGCATTGTAGGAATTGAAATCTTTTTTACATTACATAAATAAAAGAAAAAGCAATTTCATTATGAATTGTAAAGCAAAATAAAAAATTATACAGATAAATGATAGGGTGAGCGAAAGAAAAAAAAAAATTAATGATATATGATTCCAATATGTAAGGTCTACGAGTCATCTCGTAAAAGCTAATGTAATAAAGCACCAATAACTATTTATTGATAGTGAAAATCCTACTCATAAAACAAAAAATGAAGAGCCTCGAGCCAATAAAGACTGATCAAATTGGCTCAAGAAAAAATTGCATTGGAGGCTTCATTGTAGAATTAAGACCTAACCATTAACCGAGAAGTGATGGGAACGACGGAACCTGTAAAGACATAAGATTCTATTGAAAAGAAATCTTAATAATTTTTTAATGGGCAGGATGGCGAAACGAACCAAGAAACAATCCATTTCTTTTTTATTTTGAGAGGTTTGGGGATAACCCTACAAATAAAGTAAATATTGAAAGAGTATTGAAAGAGTAAATATTCGCCCGCGAAGGTTTTTTTATGTTATTGGATTTCTAAATTTTAAGTGATCTGATATCATCATCATAATAAATACAAATATAGATTCATTAGAAGATTATAACAAAAAAAGTCCATTATAGAAAAATTATCTAAAATAATTATCTACAAATTTGAATTTCGAATTATCTATCAATCTAGAATTGACATAGAATACATAGTTCTATATATATAAATAGATACAAAATATATAAATAGATACAAATTTCGAATAAATAGATTAGATGAAATCTCAAAGAATCTAATGATTCAGTCTATTACTCATCAACTATATGTATATTTTTAGAATTATTTCATTCGCAAGGAGCTGGATGAGAAGAAACTCTCATGTCCAGTTCTGTAATAGAGATAGAATTGTGAACCAATCATCAACTATAACCCCAAAAGAACCAGATTCCGTATACAACATAGAGGGAGAATGAAAGGAATGTGTTATCGAGGTAATCGTATTTGTTTCGGTCAATATGCTCTTCAGGCACTTGAACCCGCTTGGATTACAGCTAGACAAATAGAAGCAGGGCGTCGGGCAATGACACGAAATATACGCCGCGGTGGAAAAATATGGGTACGTATGTTTCCCGACAAACCAGTTACGAGAAAATCCGCAGAAACGCGTATGGGTTCGGGGAAAGGGAAAGGACCTCCCGCATATTGGGTAGCTGTCGTTAAACCAGGTAAAATACTTTATGAAATACGCGGAGTAGCAGAAAAGATGGCCAGAAAAGCTATCTCAATAGCAGCATCCAAAATGCCTATACGAACTGAATTCATTATTTCAAAAAAGGAATATAGAACCGAAAAAAAAAGGGACTTTGGAATGAAAAAAAAATTGTAAGTTTCTTTTTTTTTTTGGACAAACAATATTTCTTTTTTTTCCTTTTGCTTGCATTAAAATAACAGATTCAAAAAACGATATGATCCAATCTCAGACCTATTTGAATGTAGCAGATAACTGCGGAGCCCGAAAATTGATGTGTATTCGAATCATAGGGGTTGGTGATCGGGGATACGGTTCTATTGGCAACGTTATTATTGCTGTGATCAAGGAAGCAGCATCCAATTCCCCCCTAGAAAAATCCGAAGTGATCAAAGCTGTAATTGTACGTACTTGTAAACAACTCAAACGCGACTGTGGCATTATCATACAATATGATGATAATGCTGCGGTTGTCATTGATAAAAAAGGAAATCCAAAGGGAAGTCGAGTTTTTGGCCCGATTACCGAGGAATTGAGGGAGTTCAAGTTCACGAAAATACTTTCATTAGCACCTGAAGTATTATAAGATAAAGCGTTAGAAAAGCATTATAGGTTTCACGTATATGCCTTAATAATAAAGAATTCATAAAAAAAACAAAATTTAATTTTATCATGAGTAAAGACACAATTGCTAATATAATAACCTCTATACGAAATGCTGACATGGCCGGAAAAGGAATCGTTCGAATAGTATCTACTAATATCACTGAAAACATTGTGAAAATCCTTTTACGAGAAGGTTTTATTGAAAATGTGAGGAAACATCAGGAAGGCAACAAAAATTTCTTGGTTTTAACCTTACGACATAGACGACATAGAAAAAAGAAAAAGAAAGAATATAGAACTAGTCTAAAATTAAAACAGATTAGTCGACCTGGTCTACGAATCTATTCTAGCTATCAACAAATTCCTAGAATTTTAGGCGGGACGGGAATTGTAATTCTTTCTACTTCTCAGGGTATGATGACAGATCGAGAGGCTCGACTAAAAAGAATCGGCGGAGAAATCTTGTGTTATATATGGTAATCCTTCTGATATCCAAATTATATCCATTTGGATTTTGTTTTGTAAAAAAAAAGAACAAGTCAGGAATTTCAATAGCATTGCTGCTACATTAAATTAGCAGATACTTCCAGATTGTTTTATATAGAATATCTTTCTTTTTTATTCTATATTATAGAATCGAAGGATATAGAATATAAAGAACAAAAAGAAATTCACAAAGGTTTAATTTCTGAATCACTTTCCAAGGGTATGTTACAGGTTCCTTTAGATAATGAAGATCCTGTTTTAGGTTATGTTTCAAGAAAGACCTAACATAGTTTTGTTTTATACCACCAGGAAATCGAGTCAAAATCAAAGTAAGCCTCATTAGAATTATGATTCGGCGTCTAATTTAGAGACTCCGGAACAAAAATTCGAAAGACTAGGTAATTTTTTAACTTCAATATTTCTTTTTTTTATGGGGATACAATTCAATCAAGATTGAAAAATGAAAAAAAAAACTCTTTTTCTTCAAAATGAAAAAAAAAGTACGTATATTCAAAATTAAGGAACGCAAAATATGAAACTAAGGCCCTGCGCTCGTAAAATTTGTGGAAGATGTCGAGTAATACGTAGAAAGGGTCGCGTTAGAGTAACTTGCCCTAACCCGAGACATAAACAAAGACAAGGATAATTTTTCTAAATAAAGAAGGACTATCTAAAGGATCTGATAGATAAATACAAATAAAAAAAAAGATCTATTTTGACACGAAATGGATATATCCATAGGTCTCGGACTTTTTTTTGAGATAATATGGTAAAAAAAGTAAAATTGCGAACAAGAATTGTTTGGCGCAAGAATAGACGTATTCGTAAATATACATATAAAATACCAAAGGGAATTATTCATATACAAGCAGGGTTTAAGAATACTATTATAACCGTTACAGATGAGCGGGATCGAGTGATCTATTGGTCCTCT